GTTTCGTCCTCGTCGCAGGAATTCGCAAATTAAAACAAGATTTCTTGATATACAGAATAACAAAGGACAAGTCAATGTTCACAAATTTCATTGGAAATGTGAAACACTTATACAAATAAAAATCTGGGAGAGAGAAAAAAGATGCAGGGTCCTTTGTCTGCTTGGCTGGTCAAACATGGGCTAGTTCATAGATCTTTGGGTTTTGATTACCAAGGAATAGAGACTTTACAAATAAAGCCCGAAGATTGGGATTCCATTGCTGTCATTTTATATTTATATGGTTACAATTATCTGCGTTCCCAATGTGCCTATGATGTAGCACCGGGCGGGCTATTAGCTAGTGTATATCATCTTACGAGAATAGAGTATGATATAGATCAACCAGAAGAAGTATGTATAAAAGTATTTGCTCCAAGGAGGAATCCTAGAATTCCGTCTGTTTTCTGGGTTTGGAAAAGTGCGGATTTTCAAGAAAGAGAATCTTATGATATGTTGGGAATCTCTTATGATAATCATCCACGTTTGAAACGTATCTTAATGCCGAAAAGTTGGATAGGTTGGCCCTTACGTAAGGATTATATTGCCCCCAATTTTTATGAAATACAAGATGCTTATTGAATAATAAGAAACCAATCTTCAATGGTATAACTCCAGCCAGATAGTAAAAGAATATTTGTTTGTTCTCTTATAGATCCGGAGACTTTTTGAAATTTCATTATTATAAGAATATATAGATTCTTTACTCATATAAAAGGAAAGGACTCTATTATTAGAATAGAGATTTTTTACTCAGATAAAAGGAAAAGACTCTATATATAGACACCTAGATAAATATGTATACTGTATAATGAGTATATAGAATACATATATATATATGTTAGTCTATAGCAATTAATTGAATTAAGTTTAATTTGTAAAATAGATATAGATACTCATAAACAAATAAATCATGTGCCGAGAACCAGATTTGAACTGGTGACACGAGGATTTTCAGTCCTCTGCTCTACCAGCTGAGCTATCCCGACCATTTCCGAACCATTTCGGATACGCCATCTTTATTATTTTACTACTGATTATTTTATTAAAGGACTTAGGTTTATGTCAATTTAAAAACGACGATTTCGTACGTTTCTAATGTACGTGTATCATATCTATTACAACACTTGTGAAAAGCAAAAAAAACCGGATACATTTGTGAAAGAATCAAATGAACAAAAAAGCATTTTTTTCTAAGATAGAAAATTAGGGAGTCTAACAGATCTTTTTGGGGATAGAGGGACTTGAACCCTCACGATTTCTAAAGTCGACGGATTTTCCTCTTACTCTAAATTTCCTTGTTGTCGATATTGACATGTAGAATGGGACTCTATCTTTATTCTCGTCCGATTAATCAATTATCTATCAGACTATGGAGTACATTATTTGATCAATTGATTTGATCAATTAATATTCGATCCTTTCTGGAACTTAGAATTGATTCAGAACAGTTTTTTTCTGAAAAAAATGAAAAAAAAAGATACAAGAAAAATATAGATATAGATTGGGGTCGCTCGTCATTAATTATTTCTAATTGAGATAGTATTTCAGTACGTAGATCTATGTATATTAGTCTTATCTTTTATTTTAGCACTTTATCTTTTCTGGAGTTTTAATAGAAGGATTCTTCTATAGAACGCAATTAACTCCATTTGTTAGAACAACTTCCGTTGAGTCTCTGCACCTATCCTTTTTTATTCTGTCTTTATGAACCTTTGTTATTTTTTTTTTGAAAACAATAAAAAAAAAGGATTTGGCTCAGGATTGCCCATTTTTGATTCCAGGGTTTCTCTGAATTTGAAAGTTATCACTTAGTAAGTTTCCATACCAAGGCTCAATCCAATTAAGTCCGTAGCGTCTACCAATTTCGCCATATCCCCCCTTCTTTATTTGATTTGTTTTGAGATTAAGATCTTATTATTATGTCATGTCCTTTTGTTCTTTCATTTTGATTCTACTGGAACTGCTAAATTCATTAGATACTGATTCCTGTATCAGTCTTTCCTTTTATCTGCTTCTTATTTTATTTGATTTCTTATCAATTCTCTTTCATCTCTATTGTAGAACCATATTTGGTCTAATCAGAAATGATTCTATCATTTCTGTATCCAGAATTCAATATGGATACATATATATATATATATATACCCTATATTTTTCTATATGCCTCTCTTCCTATCATTTTTCTCATGCAATTTTGAATACTCGAAAGGTCAATTCTTTTATATTCTAAAATAGTATTTTTTTTTCTACATTCATATTAATTATGAATAAAAAAGAATGAAAAGTTAATAGATAGGATTCCTGCAGTGAAATTCCTATGGATGTACAATTTCTGTTATGCGAGCCCGCTTAGCTCAGAGGTTAGAGCATCGCATTTGTAATGCGATGGTCATCGGTTCGACTCCGATAGCTGGCTTTTTTCTATTTGTTTGAGTTTTTACGTAATTGATAATGTCTTTTTTAAATTCAAGAATATTGAAAAGACTTCTTTCCTTTTTTCCAAAGGTTACCGATTATTATGTCGTAGAAATGGAAAGTTCTAAATAATTGTTAGAGTAGTTAAATCTCCGCAAAACAAATCAAGAAAAAGAAAAGGACCTTTTTCTTTTCCTATATACATTCTTTGTTTATATATATATTTATATATATTTTTAGATATTTTTTTCTTTCTATATATCTATATATATAGGAGTATATATAAGTATATGATAGGGTATATATAAGAAAGTTCGAAGATTAATACAATCCTTCTGCGTATTCTTTATAATAAGAATAAATACTTCAGACTTCATTTATTATATTTATATATTTATCCTTTAATTCTAGTTCAGTTTGAATTTAGGTTTATGGAATTTTGAAAAAATAGGGAAAATTAGGAGTATTTATGTCACGTTACCGAGGACCTCGTTTCAAAAAAATACGCCGTTTGGGGGACTTACCAGGATTAATTAGTAAACCCTTGAAGGACTTACCAAGTAAAAATCCTAGAGTCGGGAGTGCTCTTTGGGGCTCTGGTAGAAAATCTCAATATTGTAGGCGTTTACAAGAAAAACAAAGATTGCGCTTTCATTATGGTCTTACAGAACGACAATTACTGAAATACGTGCGTATTGCCACAAAAGCCAAAGGACTGACGGGTCAAGTTTTACTACAATTACTTGAAATGCGTTTAGATAATATCCTTTTTCGATTAGGTATGGCGTCAACTATTCCTCAAGCCCGCCAATTAGTTAATCATAGACATATTTTAGTTAATGATCGTATGGTGGATATACCAAGTTATCGTTGTAAACCCCGTGATCTTATTACAGTGAAGGATGAACAAAAATCGAAAGATATGATTAAAAAATCTCTTGACTCATTAGATATGATTAAAAAATCTCTTGATGACTCATCCCCCCGGAAGAAATTGCCAACCCATTTGATTCTTTACCGCAAAGAATATAAAGGATTGGTCAATCAAATAATAGATAGAAAATGGGTTGGTTTGAAAATAAATGAATTGCTAGTCATAGAATATTATTCTCGTCAGACTAAAAAACGTCAGACTAGAAAAATCTAACTAAAAAAGGAGGAGTTCGGGCAATTTTGCCCGAATTACCTAAGTAATAAGTAAAGAAATAAAAAGAAAGAAAGTAAAGTAAGGCGTTGATCGTAGGATTTTCCCCCGTTGATATATCATAGAAGAATGATATGGGTATTTTCATGCCTTGTCCATTCTTTCTTTACAGAGAAATTAGGGATAAAGAATCCATATCAAGGAAAGGTCTAACTCTTGGAATAAAGGTATCCGTTATTATGTGATTTGATATATTGTGGTCGGTCACATTGAGAATTTTGATGAAGGTACGGAAAGAGAGGGATTCGAACCCTCGGTACGAAAAACTCATACAACGGATTAGCAATCCGACGCTTTAGTCCACTCAGCCATCTCTCCCAATCAAAAAAAAGAGAATTATCATATTACATTACATTAATGAGGTTTGAAAAAGAAATTTTATATGCTCTTTCTTTTTTTTATTACTTTATTCTTTTTGTTTCATTTTATTCCATTACTTTTAGACCCTATTCTATATTATCAGAAAATAGACTATCATAGTCTTGTCTATATTCTTGACTATATAGTCAAGTCTATTTGATATTCACTATATATCAAATATCAAGTCTATTTGATATTCACTAAATATCAAATATCAAGTCTATTTTTTATTCACTAAATATCAAATATCAAGTCTATTTTTTATTCACTAAATATCAAATATCAAGTCTATTTTTTATTCACTAAATATCAAATATCAAGTCTATTTGATATTCACTAAATATCAAATATCAAGTCTATTTTTTATAGACTCAATATCAAGTCAATTTTTTCTTGACTCAATATCAAGTCAATTTTTTATTGACTCAATATCAAGTCAATTTTATATTCACTATATATCAAAAATCAAGTCAATTTTTTATTGACTCAATATCAAGTCAATTTTATATTCACTATATATCAAAAATCAAGACTATTTTTTCTTCACTATATATCAAGTCAATTTTATATTCACTATATATCAAGTTTATTTTTCTTGACTATATATCAAGTTTATTTTTTCTTCACTATATATCAAGTTTATTTTTCTTGACTCAATATCAAGTCAATTTTGATATTGAGTCAATATCAAGTTTATTTTTCTTGACTCAATATCAAGTTTATTTTTTATTGACTCAATATCAAGTTTATTTTTATTGACTATATATCAAAAATCAAGTCAATTTTTTCTTCACTATATATCAAGTCTATTTGATATTCACTATATATCAAGTTTATTTTTTATAGACTATATATCAAATATCAAGTCAATTTTATATTCACTATATATCAAGTCAATTTTTTCTTCACTCAATATCAAGTTTATTTTTTATTGACTCAATATCAAGTCAATTTTGATATTGACTCAATATCAAGTCAATTTTGATATTAACTCAATATCAAGTCAATTTTGATATTGACTCAATATCAAGTCTATTTTTTCTTCACTATATATCAAGTTTATTTTTTCTTCACTATATATCAAATATCAAGTCTATTTTTTTTTTTGACTATATATCAAATATCAAGTCTATTTTTTATAGACTAAATATCAAATATCAAGTCTATTTGATATTCACTATATATCAAATATCAAGTCTATTTTTTATAGACTCAATATCAAGTCAATTTTATATTCACTATATATCAAGTCTATTTTTTCTTCACTCAATATCAAGTCAATTTTATATTCACTATATATCAAGTCTATTTTTTATTGACTATATATCAAAAATCAAGTCTATTTTTTATAGACTCAATATCAAGTCAATTTTTTATAGACTCAATATCAAGTCAATTTTTTATAGACTCAATATCAAGTCAATTTTTTCTTCACTATATATCAAGTCTATTTTTTATTGACTATATATCAAAAATCAAGTCTATTTTTTATAGACTCAATATCAAGTCAATTTTTTATAGACTCAATATCAAGTCAATTTTTTCTTCACTATATATCAAAAATCAAGACTATTTTTTCTTCACTATATATCAAGTCAATTTTATATTCACTATATATCAAGTTTATTTTTCTTGACTATATATCAAGTTTATTTTTTCTTCACTATATATCAAGTTTATTTTTCTTGACTCAATATCAAGTCAATTTTGATATTGACTCAATATCAAGTTTATTTTTATTGACTATATATCAAGTTTATTTTTTATTGACTCAATATCAAGTTTATTTTTATTGACTATATATCAAGTCTATTTTTTATTGACTAAATATCAAATATCAAGTCTATTTTTTCTTCACTATATATCAAGTCTATTTGATATTCACTATATATCAAATATCAAGTCTATTTGATATTCACTATATATCAAATATCAAGTCTATTTGATATTCACTATATAGTCAAGTCTATTTTTTATTCACTATATAGTCAAGTCTATTTTTTCTTGACTAAATATTAAGTCTATTTTTTTTTCACTATATATCAAAAATCAAGTCTATTTTTTCTTCACTATATATCAAATATCAAGTCTATTTGATATTCACTATATATCAAATATCAAGTCTATTTTTTCTTCACTATATATCAAATATCAAGTCTATTTGATATTCACTATATATCAAATATCAAGTCTATTTGATATTCACTATATATCAAATATCAAGTCTATTTGATATTCACTATATATCAAATATCAAGTCTATTTTTTCTTCACTATATATCAAATATCAAGTCTATTTGATATTCACTATATATCAAATATCAAGTCTATTTTTTTTTGACTATATATCAAATATCAAGTCTATTTTTTTTTTTTTTAATATCTATATAAAGTAAAGTCTTGTATATGTATAAAAAAGTATTATAAGAAATTTGATTTTATCTCTCTTAAAAAATAGATAATAAGAACTAAAAATAGAAAAGATTTAATAGAAAGGGTTTATTCTATAATCAAATCATAAATATAGAAAACTTGCCTCAGTAATCCTTGTAATTTGTTTTCGATTTCGATAAAGTAGGGCTCGAAAAAGACATCTCTAACTCAATATTTCAATTAACCAATAGAAAGAAAAAAAACTACCTTTTTTTCACGGCTTAGCTCGCGGCGGGGGCTATCTTGTCAAATATCATAAAAGACAATGATTTTGATTGGATTCAAAAAAAAATACTTATTTTCCTAATCTGACTAGATTCCCTGAAGAAATACACTACTCCAACGCTCTAATTTTATTTTTTCATTCTTTTTTTCAAATTCTTTTCGGATTCTACCCGATTCTCTTACTTGACAAAAAGTTTCTATATATACTATAATCACATCATAGCGGGTATAGTTTAGTGGTAAAAGTGTGATTCGTTCTATTAACCCTACATAGTTAATGGGTCCTCGGCGCATAGTGCGACCAAAAACTTTTTTTTCTTAAAAGGATTAAATCCTTTACCTCTCAATGAAAAATTAGAGTTAAGAATATGAATTCTCGTGATTTGTATTCAAGAGTCAATTTGAAATTGAAAACTTGGATTAGGAGATTACGAAACATCATTTTTTTATTGGATCAAAACTTCCAATTGAACGAGTATGAATAAAGGACCCATGGATAACGAAAGAAAAGCGGATTTCTAATCGTAACTAAATCTTCAATTTTCCTTTTATATAGATGGATAAAGAAAGAAAAAGTTGGATTTTTTTTAAATCAAAACGAAAAAATCTTCAATTTTCCTTTTATATAGTTGCTTGAGATTGAAGCAAAATAAGTATTTTAAATTAAAGGATGTCTTTGGTTTACTATAAACATCAATATCATGTTTTGACTCGGTAGAAGCAAAACGCTTTTCCTAAAGGTCCTTTTAAATTAAATAGAAATAGAGAACGAAATAACTAGAAAGATTATTCTAATTCCCCTCGTCTAGAGGGATCGTCTAGAA